GCTTGATGCCGCTTACTAGATTTCTCGTTTGTTAATTTCCTGTCTTGGTGGGAGGGAGATAAGGATATCTCGTCGTAACAATGAATCAAATGAAAGTGAAAGAAATCTAATTTCACACCTTTTTCCTTTTCTGACGGACCAATCATTCCCTGAAAAAATACTCCTCTTCCTTATTATTTCTAGTTTTTGTATTTAGTACTTTTTTTCTTTTTTATTTAGAAATTTCTAAATAAAATTCGAAATACTAAATAATCTAAACTAAAATAAGAGAAAGAAATTCAATTGAAATAATTCAAAAAAAAAAATACTACTACTAGATTTCTAATGTCGATTCTAATGAATAATTCGTCAATGACGAATAAAAAACAATTCTATGCAATTCTGAAAGGGGGAAAGATCCCTCGGATAGAATCATTCGATTATATTGACAATTTCAAAAAACTGATCATACTATGATCATAGTATGATGGCCGTTGGTCAAGCAGGCCCCCATCGTCTAGTGGTTTAGGACATCTCTCTTTCAAGGAGGCAGCGGGGATTCGAATTCCCCTGGGGGTAGGGTACTACGAAAGGAAGTTGATCATGGATTACCAATAAGGCGAAAATTGATTCTTCCTGGGTCGATGCCCGAGCGGTTAATGGGGACGGACTGTAAATTCGTTGGCAATATGTCTACGCTGGTTCAAATCCAGCTCGGCCCAATAATTCGCCAATCCGCCATGAGATGATATAACCCCCTTTGTACTTCAGAAATACCCGATCCGGAGATAAAAAAGAATCAACTTTTCTGCTAGATCCCGTATTTCCCTGGGATTGTAGTTCAATTGGTCAGAGCACCGCCCTGTCAAGGCGGAAGCTGCGGGTTCGAGCCCCGTCAGTCCCGACGGATCCAATAAATATATCAAAAAATCTCTCCCTTTTTATGAAGGGGACCGGGGGAAGAATTCCATTGTCAAAGCAAAGGGGAAATCCTTATTTCTTTTTTCTTTCCTTTTGGTAGGAGAAAGACATATGCGGTTGGATTAGTACAATTATTGGTAGCATTATAGTCAGTATTCCAAGAAATGCTGGCTTTTTCGATTGCCCCCGATGCATGTAATGGAATCGAGTACTATACTTTTTTGAGGCGCGCATACACAAAGGGAATTCCTTTCTTGTCCAATACAAAATTGAATATAAGAAAATACTTTCCAGAAAAAACAAAAAAAAAAAACAATTTCTTTTTCTGGCTACGGATTTATGGAACCGTACTTACTAATTTGAAGTTGAAAAATAGATTTCATGCAAATTGCACACTGAGCTTTTGGTATAGGTGTCCCGGGACTAATAATCTACGAAGAAAGGAGGGGGAAGGACAGATCAACCAAAGATCCTACTCCTCTTAGAAAGGCGAATGAATCATTTTTCCTATTTTTCATTTTGTTTTAAGGCCCCATCGACGAAAGACCAAATCGGAAAATAGTAAATTTGATGAATATTCATTTTATACGGTCTCATCTTTATCACACTTCTTTGTCTTCCAAGTCAAAAAAAGTTTCGTTCTAAACTCCTTGCTTTTTCCATTTAGCTTTTAGTCTTTGTTTGGGTTTGTAACTATGTGACCACTGGAAGTGGAAGAGCTATTTGATGAGACTTCATCAGATGATTGTACAAGAAGGAACTAGATAGATTAGAGAGAAAAAAAGAACAGATAATAAAAAATGATAAATAAAGGAATTTTGGATTGGGTCAGCAATCCAAGTTTGGGGCGGTATGGATAAAAGAACTTCCTATGTTATACTATTCAATTCTCGACGACGAATTGATTTGATAGTTCAGATATTGTTATTCATGATATTGATCTGATTCAAGATCATCGAGAGGTAATATTCATTCATTGAATTTACAGGCCAAAGATTTATCATCTCTATGGGATTAAATCCCGAGTTATTGCGAAGTAAAAAACCGATGAGATTATGGAAGTAAATATTCTTGCATTTATTGCTACTGCACTATTTATTCTAGTTCCTACCGCTTTTCTACTTATCATTTATGTAAAAACAGTCAGTCAAAACGATTAATTATTAACTAATTTGAATGAAACTTGACTTCTGAGTTCTTAGCCAAAATTGACGAAATAAAATGAAAAAGATTCCAATTTCATGTCTTAAATGAAATGAGTGGACTAGAATCGGCAGTATTCTAATAGATAGATAGTATGGTAGAAAGATTCATCTATTTCTTTCTACCATACTATTTATCTATTAGATTGTTGTTATAAAGCTGCCCCCTGGAAGAAAATAAAGATAGAGGCTGCATTTGATATGGATCTATATATCAATCTACAATATTATCTTGATATATATGAATATCAATTCCATATATGGGATTGACATAGCATCCAATTCCATTTATTTGCTATATCTATTTGTTCTGATCAATCTGAATTACTCCTATGTCTTATAGTTTGAATTACTATATTTTTGATTTCCAATATGAATCTCGGTATCTATTGAGAGAATCAAATCAATGAAGCAAAAGCGATAGATATAGGCATATTCAAAAAATCACGTAGTAATCTTTTTTTTTTTTAACATTCCCAAGAAGTAAACCATTGACAGTAGTTCCACGGGCATCGAAAAGGAAGAGTAAACCTCACTGATTTTTAACGCCTGAACCATGATATGAAATAAGTCGATAAAGTCTAAATCCAATTTCAAAAATTCGAAAGCGGTAAATGCGCAATATGTGACTCACCTGACGATCTTATTCTACATAGTATCTCGTTAGACAACTACTATGTTTATATCCTTTCTTTCTCATACAAAGTGCGTATACAATTAACAAAACCACTTCTTCTTTGAACAGTAAAGAGAGAAACAAATAAAAAAAGGGTCTGGCCCTCCTCAGTATCACCTAGGAAGAGGCCATTGATTGGAATAGAAAATTTAGGAAGAATTTGGTTCGAATAAATTTCCTGGGATCCTCTTCCTTTCGAACTACAAACATGGGAATCGTTGAAATAGCTCTTTGATTGAAAGAGGATGATTCCTATAATACATTACTCCAGTCGAGTCCAATGGAATTTCAAAATGAAGATATTTTTATTTTGTTCCAAACGTGTTGCAGAACCATCTAGAAAGCAATTGATATTGATACAGTTTGCTTCCTTAACTCAATTAGTAGGACCCCTAGAGTCCACTCCTTCCCCACACTACGAGTGAAAGGGAAAAAGTAAAGACTACCATTAAAGCAGCCCAAGCAAGACTTACTATATCCATATGAATTATGTCCCCTATCTCTATAAATCTAAAGGAATTGTTCCATTATTCCTCACTAATAATAGTAGAATCAATGGTGCAGAGTCAAAAAGAACGAAGACTATTAATAAACCAATCCAATAAATTCGCCCATTTTATAAGAAATTCCTATATGATTTAGAATCGGGAAAGATTAAACCCAAGCAAAATCCGCAGTAACATCTCAAGGGAATGTTCCTAATGTAACATGTAGGAATAATAAGTCCTATTCTTTTTTTGTTGACCCTCATTTCAATTGATTGGATGCTTGAGCACTGAGATATTTTCGTGAGTTCCTCGTATATAATAAAGTATCTTCCGCCCCCTTCCACAACTATTTCGATTTCCTATCGGGCTCTCCAATCTAATCCAAGGTACAGTCATTATACAATGGATTAATAATCTAAAATTTTGATTTGGAGTAGAAGGTAATTGCGAAGTCTTGAGAGCCCCTCTAGCATTCGAATATTTACTTGAAAGCTAAGCCTAAATATGCAATGCAAGGATATTTACAATTTTTGATAAAAACACCCAGACCTGGTGTTTAGAATCAAACAAGTATCAACAGTCTGTTTTCTCTGCTTCTGCTGGCGAATCATTCAGCGGGTTATATCAACAGAAGAAAAAAAGAGATTTCAAGTTTTTTGTTGATCAGGCGACACCCGGATTTGAACTGGGGAAAAAAGGATTTGCAGTCCTCTGCCTTACCACTCGGCCATGTCGCCAAAATGCTACAAATACAAAATAGATGAAAACGTTCCCGGATTACTGAACTGCTTTTTTATTGTACTTGCACCTTGAGTTCTGTTTTCCTTAATTTTTCCTAAAAGTCAAAGAAATCCTAATCCTTCTTCCCTTTTGATTGGGTTTGATTCATCCTTTCAATTTCGATTGAGTCTATCTCAAAATTCATAATGTTCAAAACTTTCTCTTACCTTTCTATTGAAAAATCAAATGTGGATTTTCAGTCGCAAAATACAAAATTCAACTTTCTGAAAATAGGACCCATTAACTATTGACTTAGAATGCATGAATGATTCTTGGATTTGAATCTCCAAATTTTGGTTTCCTAATGACATAAGAAAATACAACTTGATATATGATATATAACTAATCAGTATGGATTTTTTCAATCAAAAAATCCTTCTCAATTATAATTATTAATAATAATTATAACAACAATTATGAGTATATGTAAACCCCCCAAGATAAATTGTTAGACGGATATATATTATTTATATATGTTCCCGATATAGAATTATCAGATATCAGAAAAGTATCATACTTCAATTTGAATTTTGAATTGAATAGAAAATTGAAATTCTGTTTTCGGAGAGCACAACCTGTGTTGCCCCGAATAGAACATAGAACGACAATAAAACAATAAAAGAAAAGAAAGACAGATATTATAGATATCTCCACACGTGTTTAAGCCATACAAACCTTCTTTTCTTATACACTTCACAATCATATTCTACTCAAAAATCCGTAAACAAAATCTCTCTCTTCTCTGCGAATCATTTTTTTAACAATGAAATCCATAACATAAAAGGGGGTTAAATGCTAAAAAACCGATTTGAATTCTATAGATTCTTTCTGATTTTTATGCCTTTATCTCAGCGAAAAGATCAAATGTCCAATCCATTTATTTTTCTGGTATTCAAGCAGGTTGGAATATGTATTATCATAATAATGGTAGAAATGGAATCATTTTTCTTTTTA